CTTTTTTTGGACCGAATAGACAAATCTTTTTTTTTTTTTTTTGATATTTCTGAACGGATGAAAAAAATTTTTAGAAATTGGATGTGGAAAAACACAGAATTCACAATTTCGAATTATACAGAGAAAAAGACAAAAGAAAGCGCGAAAAAAAAAGAGGAGGACAAAAAAGAAGAAGACAAAAGAAAGGAGAAAGTGCGTATACAAATAGCGGAAGCCTGGGATAGTATTTTACTTGCTCAAGTAATGAGAGGTTTTTTATTAGTAACCCAATCAATTCTTAGAAAATATATTATATTACCTTCATTGATAATAGCTAAAAATATCGTCCGTATACTATTATTTCAATTTCCGGAATGGTATGAGGACTTAAAGGATTGGAATAGAGAAATGCATGTTAAATGTACCTATAACGGCGTTCAATTATCAGAAAAAGAATTTCCAAAAAACTGGTTAACAGACGGCATTCAGATCAAGATCCTATTTCCTTTTCGTCTTAAACCTTGGCACAGATCTAAGTTACGAGCCCCTTATAACGATCCAATGAAAAAGCAAGGTCAAAAAAATGATTTTTGTTTTTTAACAATTTTTGGAATGGAAGCTGAACTACCTTTTGGTTCTCCCAGAAAAAAACTTTCATTTTTTGAACCGATTTTAAAAGAACTAAAAAAAAAAATAAAAAAATTGCAAAAGAAATGTTTTATAATTCTAGGAATTTTTAAAGAACAAACAAAATTGTTTCTAAATGTCTCAAAAAAACCAAAAAAATGGATCATTAAAAACATTCTGTTTATAAAAGAAATAATAAAAGAACTCTCAAAAATAAACCCAATTATATTATTTGGATTGAGAGAAATAGAAGTATATGAATTGAGTGAAATTAAAAAAGATTCAATAATCAGTAATCGGATGATTCAGGAATCGTCCATTCAAATTAGATCTCAGGATTGGACAAATTATTCATTAACAGAAAAAAAAATGCAAGATCTGACTGATAGAATAAACACAATCATAAATCAAATAGAAAAAATTACAAAAGACAAGAAAAAGGGATTTATAACTTCAGATAGAAATTTGAGTTCTAACAAAATAAGTTATGATGATAAAAGATTGGAATCACAAAAAAATATTTGGCAGATATTAAAAAGAAGAACTGCTCGATTAATCCGTAAATCCCATTATTTTATAATATTTTTCATTGAAAAGATATACATAGATATCTTTCTATCTATGATTAATATTCCTAGTATCAATACACAACTTTTTCTTGAATCAACAAAAAAAATTATTAATAAAAACATTAACAGTAATGAAGCAAATCAAGAAAGAATTAATAAAACAAATCAAAGTTTAATTAAATTTATTTCGATTATAAAAGAGTCACTTTCTAATACTAATATTAGTCTTAGTCAAAAGAATTCAAAGACTTTTTTTGACTTATCTTACTTTTCACAAGCATATGTATTTTACAAATTATCACAAACCCAACTTATTAAGTTAGAGAAATTGAAATCCGTATTTCAATATAATGGAACCCCCCTTTTTCTTAAGAATGAAATAAAGGATTTTTTTGTTGTAAGACAAGAACTATTTCATTCCGAATTAAGACCTAAGAATCTTCGCAATTCTGGAATGAATCAATGGACAAATTGGTTAAGGAGTCATTATCAATATCAATGTGATGTATCTCAAATTAAATGGTCTAGAGTAGTACCACAAAAATGGCGAAATATATTGAACTGTATAGCTCAAAATAAAGATTTATATAAAGATTTGTGTGATTTATATGAAAAAGATGAATTACTTCACTACGAAAAAAAAACAAAAATTGAAACGGATTTATTATTGAATCAAAAGGATAATTTTAAAAAACAATATAGATATGATCTTTTAGCATATAAATCTATAAATTCTGAAACTAAGAAGTACTCTTCAATTTATGGATCACCATTACAAGTAAAAACTAACCAAGATATTTTTTATAATTACAACACACATAAACAAAAATCATTTAATATGGTAGAAGATGATATTCGAGATATGGATAAAAATACGGATAGAAAATTTTTTGATTGGAGAATTCTCGATTTTTGTCTTAAAACGAAGGTCGATATTGAGGCCTGGATCAATATTGATACTGACACTAACAGTAATAAATATACTAAGACTAGGGTTAATAAGTATCAAATAATTGATAAAATCAATAATAAGGGTCTTTTTTATCTCACACTTCAGCAAGACCAAAAAATCAACCTATCCAATCAAAAACCCCTTTTGGATTGGATGGGAATGAATGAAGAAATACTAAGTCGTCCCATATCAAATCTGGAACTTTGGTTCTTGCCAGAATTTGTGAGACTTTATAATACGTATAAAATGAAACCGTGGGTTATACCAATTAAATTACTACTTTTTAATTCTAATATAAAAAAAAATGCTAGTGAAAACAAAAGCATCACTGGAAATAAAAAAAGAGATCCTTTTATATCAATATCGTCGAATGAAAAAAAATCTCTTGAATTAGAAAACCGAAATCAAGGAGAAAAAGAATCCACGGGCCAAGCAGATCTTAAATCAGCTCTTTCAAACCAAGAAAAAGATGTTGAAGAAGATTATACGGGATCGGACATGAAAAAACATAGAAATAAAAAGCAATACAAGATCAATACAAAAGCGGAGTTTGATTTCTTCCTAAAAAGGTATTTGTATTTTCAATTGAGATGGGATGATTCTTTAAATAAAAAAATAATCAATAACATCAACGTATATTGTCTCCTGCTTAGACTGATAAATCCAAGAGAAATTACTATATCCTCTATTCAAAGGGGCGAAATGAGTCTGGATATTTTGACGATTCAGAAAGATGTAACTCTTACAGAATTTATTAAAAGGGGATTTTTGATTATTGAACCAATTCGTCTAGCTATAAAAAATGATGGAAAATTTATTATGTATCAAACCCTCGGTATTTCATTAGTTCATAAAAGTAAACATCAAATAAATCAAAGATACCGAGAAAAAAAACATGTTGATAAGAATTCTGATGAAGTCATTACAAAACATCAAAAGATGACTGGAAATAGATATAAAAAAAATTATGATTTGTTTGTTCCTGAAAATATTTTATCGCCTAGACGTCGTAGAGAATTGCGAATTCTAATTTGTTTAAATTCTAAGAATAGACATAGAAAGGCATCTTTTTGTAATGGGAATGAGGTAAACAGTCAAGTTGTGGATAAAAGCAAAAAATATAAAAAAAAAATTATAAAATTAAAGCTATTTCTTTGGCCCAATTATCGATTAGAAGATTTAGCTTGTATGAATCGTTATTGGTTTAATACCAATAATGGCAGTTGTTTCAGTATGGTAAGGATACGTATGTATCCGCGATTGAAAATTCATTAATAGTACATTTTTCCTATATTTCCCATAACATATCTGGTCTATGACGACAAAGAGATGCACGCATACATTGTCTTACATTCCATTCTGATACATGATACTAATTCAATGACATATCAATTAGATCTAGAATGAACAAAATTTTATTATTTTAGGTCTAAACTTTTATCTTTTGTGAGTGAAGAAACCAACCATACTTTTGTATCCCCTTTCAAATTCAATTTTAAAATGAAAATAGGATTGAGTAAGTTTTATTAAATTAAAAAAATTAGAAATTAATAACGAAATACAAATTTTTGTATATACCAAATAAAAATTAGGGGCATTATTATTACTGATCAATAAAGATATCTATCAATAAAAAATATCTTAAAATAAAAAGAGGGGGGGAGAGAAGATTTCAGTTTATGGTAAAAAATTCATTCATCTCAGTTATTTCACAAGAAGAAAAAGACGAAAACAGAGGATCTGTTGAATTTCAAATAGTTAGTTTCACCAATAGGATACGAAGACTTACTTCACATTTACAATTACACAAAAAAGACTATTTATCTCAGAGAGGTTTACGTAAAATTCTGGGAAAACGCCAACGATTACTGTCTTATTTGTCAAAGAAAAATAGAATATGTTATAAAGAATTAATTAATCGGTTGGATATTCGGGAGTCAAAAACTCGTTAATTTGATTTTTATAAAGGCATTTTGAATTATTTGATTTATTAGATCTTGAATTTTAATGAACTTTTTTTCGTTTTCAGCAATTCATGAAAGAATGAATCGAGGAAAAACCTATGAATATACCGGCTACAAGAAAAGACCTCATGATAGTCAATATGGGCCCCCACCACCCATCAATGCATGGTGTTCTTCGACTCATCATTACTCTAGATGGTGAAGATGTTATTGACTGTGAACCAATATTGGGTTATTTACACCGAGGAATGGAAAAAATTGCGGAAAATCGAACAATTATACAATATTTGCCTTATGTAACACGGTGGGATTATTTAGCTACTATGTTCACAGAAGCAATAACTGTAAACGGACCGGAACAGTTGGGAAATATTCAAGTACCTAAAAGAGCCAGCTATATCAGAATAATTATGTTGGAGTTGAGTCGTATAGCTTCTCATCTGTTATGGCTCGGTCCTTTTATGGCGGATATTGGTGCACAAACTCCCTTTTTCTATATTTTCAGAGAAAGAGAATTAGTATATGATCTATTCGAAGCTGCCACCGGTATGAGAATGATGCATAATTATTTTCGTATCGGAGGAGTAGCGGCCGATCTACCTCATGGCTGGATAGATAAATGTTTGGATTTCTGCGATTATTTTTTAACAAGAGTTGCTGAATATCAAAAACTTATTACACGAAATCCTATTTTTTTAGAACGAGTCGAGGGAGTAGGCATTATTGGTAGAGAGGAAGTAATAAATTGGGGTTTATCGGGACCAATGCTGCGAGCTTCCGGAATACAATGGGATCTTCGTAAAGTTGATCATTATGAATGTTACGACGAATTTGATTGGGAAGTACAGTGGCAAAAAGAAGGAGATTCATTGGCTCGTTATCTAGTCCGAATTGGTGAAATGATAGAATCCGTAAAAATTATTCAACAGGCCCTGGAAGGAATTCCAGGGGGACCCTATGAGAATTTAGAAATACGATACTTTGATAGAGAAAGGAATCCGGAATGGAATGATTTTGAATATCGATTTATTAGTAAAAAGCCGTCTCCTACATTTGAATTGCCGAAACAAGAACTTTATGTGAGAGTAGAAGCCCCAAAGGGAGAATTGGGAATTTTTCTCATAGGGGATCAGAGTGGTTTTCCTTGGAGATGGAAAATCCGCCCGCCGGGTTTTATCAATTTGCAAATTCTTCCGCGGTTAGTTAAAAGAATGAAATTGGCTGATATTATGACGATACTAGGTAGTATAGATATCATTATGGGAGAAGTTGATCGTTGAAATGATAATTGATACACCGGAAGTACAAGATATCGATTCTTTTTCTAGATTAGAATTTTTTAAAGAGGTTTATGGAATTCTATGGGTTCTTGTTCCTATTTTGACTCTTGTAGTGGGAATCACAATAGGCGTACTGGTAATTGTATGGTTAGAAAGAGAAATATCGGCAGGGATACAACAACGTATTGGACCTGAATACGCCGGCCCTTTGGGAGTTCTTCAAGCTCTAGCAGATGGGACAAAACTACTTTTCAAAGAAAATCTTTTTCCATCTAGGGGGGATACTCGTTTATTCAGTATCGGGCCATCCATAGCAGTCATATCAATTTTAGTAAGCTATTCAGTAGTTCCTTTTGGATATCACCTTGTTTTAGCGGATCTCAATATCGGTGTTTTTTTATGGATTGCCATTTCCAGTATTGCTCCAATTGGACTTCTTATGTCGGGATACGGGTCAAATAATAAATATTCCTTTTTAGGCGGTCTACGAGCTGCTGCTCAATCGATTAGTTATGAAATACCATTAACTTTATGTGTGTTATCAATATCTCTACGTGCGATTCGTTGATACATAGACAGAAACTTTTCTCTATTCCTTCCTTTCAAGGAAAGGGTTGGAATGGATTGAGTAGATATCTTAATTTTTTTTTATTCATTATTCGGGTTGATGAACTAAATCAAATAGTTATATGAGTGAAAGAAAACAGCTTATATATAAATTCGCAGTAAAAAGATTGATTCTCATTTTCTATGTATAAGAGTTAGAGAGTTAAGCGGAAATAAACATAAACAGAAGAGACCGTTTCCCCCAAGATTGGTTGATTAGTCATCCTGACTTGAAGCGGGTTCAAAAGATCAACCGTATTGAGTTTTCACTATCATTTTTATGTATTAGCATAACGGGGGATTGAGCAAAAACGAGTGGATGGTTAGAAACACGAACATATGTAAAGGATTAGTAATGGAGATTATGTAAATTCTCCAAAAGGACATTTTTACATAATATACAAACAAAGAATACTAATTGGGGCTTTAAGTTGGTAGAAATGATCAGGCAGTACTCCCCATGACACGATTCCAATCCAGAGTATACTCCTATCCACCGATTTAATAAATAACTATTCGAAACGAAATAATCCTTTACTTTATTTTGAAAGCCCTCTTTTTCTCAGAAATAGAAAGAAGAATAGGAACGAAAAAAAAAAAATAAATAAAGATATACTTTATTTATTCTTTGTTACTTTTATTCTTTCCCATATACATATTAATAGATATATAATTTGTGTCATAATTCATTAATTAATATAGAATTTTTTTTTCGTACGTGAAACCAACGGGTTATTGATATTTTTACAAGAAGTATTTTATTGAACAGTTAAGTTATTACTGAACAAAGAAGAATTGAAATTCTTATTGAAATTATTAAATTAAAGAAAGGATGAGATCAATTCAGAAGTACTTTTTTTATTTAATTTTGAATTAAAATAATTATAACAGACAGAATTCAATTGGTCTAATTTGGGACCGGCCGATAGTTATCCATCCTACAAACATATCAAGATTCAAAAAAGAATACTGACGCGGTCCCTATATTTATTTCTGGCCTTCAAGGAGCCGTATGAGGTGAAAATCTCATGTACGGTTCTGTAATAGCGATGGTAACAGTGATGGTATCACCGACTATAATTATCTAACAGTTCAAGTACAATTGATATTGTTGAGGCGCAATCAAAATATGGTTTTTGGGGATGGAATTTGTGGCGTCAGCCTATAGGGTTTATCATTTTTTTTATTTCTTCCCTAGCAGAATGTGAGAGATTACCTTTTGATTTACCAGAAGCAGAAGAAGAGTTAGTAGCAGGTTATCAAACCGAATACTCGGGTATAAAATTTGGGTTATTTTATGTTGCTTCCTATCTAAACCTATTGGTTTCTTCATTATTTGTAACAGTTCTTTACTTGGGAGGTTGGAATATATCTATTCCGGACATATATGTTTCTGAGCTTTTTGAAATAAATAAAACATGTGGAGTTTTTGGAGCGATAATTGGTATCTTTATTACATTAGCTAAAACTTATTTGTTCTTGTTCATTCCTATCACAACAAGATGGACTTTACCGAGGCTAAGAATGGACCAACTATTGAATCTTGGATGGAAATTTCTTTTACCTATTTCTCTCGGTAATCTATTATTAACAACTTCTTTCCAACTCTTTTCACTGTAAAGTAACATTCTATATTCACAACGTGTCTCAAACAAGAGAAATAAACAAACATAAAACTATTCATATATATATTAACGATATGTTCTCTATGGTAACTGGGTTCATGAATTATGGTCAACAAACAGTACGAGCTGCAAGGTACATTGGTCAAAGTTTCATGATTACTTTATCCCACGCAAATCGTTTACCCGTAACTATTCAATATCCTTATGAAAAATCAATCACCGCGGAGCGTTTCCGCGGTCGAATCCATTTTGAATTTGATAAATGTATTGCTTGTGAAGTATGCGTTCGTGTATGTCCTATAGATCTACCCGTTGTTGATTGGAAATTGGAAACTGATATTCGCAAGAAACGGCTGCTTAATTACAGTATTGATTTCGGAGTCTGTATATTTTGTGGTAATTGCGTTGAGTATTGTCCAACGAATTGTTTATCAATGACTGAAGAATATGAACTTTCTACTTATGATCGTCACGAATTGAATTATAATCAAATTGCTTTGGGTCGTTTACCAATGTCAGTAATTGACGATTATACAATTCGAACAATTTTGAATTCGCCTCAAATAAATAAGTAAATCTCTTATTAACGAATAATTTATAATTACTTTACTAATAACTAATATAGAAGGAATTTAGGTTTCTTTCGTGTTGTTTGGTCAATAACTACAAATACCAACTATTGATTGGTTGGTAAGAAACGCGTCTTAATTTGGATTGAAAATCCATTAATTAATATATCCATAATTTTTTTTTAAATATATCGTTTAGAATTAGAACGACTCTTTCAGATAAAGAATGAAATTAGTCCAATAATAGTACTCACATTTATTCATATCCCTTAGTATTTATTTACTTAGGATTAAATTAGGAATTGCTCAAAAATCATAAAAAAAAAATTTTCTGGTCGGGTCTCAATAAGGTCATGAAAAACATTTCTATTTATTTATCTCTTATTTTACATATAATGGATTTGCCCGGACCAATACATGATTTTCTTTTAGTCTTTCTGGGATCGGTTCTTATACTAGGAGGTATGGGGGTGGTATTATTTACCAACCCCATTTATTCTGCCTTTTCATTGGGACTGGTTCTTGTTTGTATATCCTTATTCTATATTCTATTAAACTCTTATTTTGTAGCTGCTGCACAACTCCTTATTTACGTGGGAGCTATAAATGTTTTAATCGTATTTGCTGTGATGTTCATGAATGGTTCAGAATATTACAAAGATTTGAATCTTTGGACCATTGGGGATGTGGTTACTTTGCCAGTTTGTACAAGTATTTTTGTTTTACTCATGATTATTATTACGGATACGTCATGGTACGGAATTATTTGGACTACAAGATCAAACCAGATTATAGAGCAAGATTTGATAAGTAATAGTCAACAAATTGGAATTCATTTATCAACAGATTTTTTTCTTCCATTTGAATTCGTTTCGATAATTCTTTTAGCCGCTTTGATAGGTGCAATTGCCGTGGCGCGACAGTAAAAAATTTATAGAATTAGCAATGCACATTAAACTCTGTTTGGTTTTATTACATTACATTACATTTATTTCCCTTTAATTAAAGATTGTTTATGTCTAAAATAGAAATTATTCAATCTATTCTATTAACAATAGAAAATCTGCCTTTGTTCCGTACTTTTTTTTATTCTAGTCAATTGAATCTGTTGAATTGTTGTTCAGTTCATATTGAAATGAATCGAAATTGATAAGGAGTTGGTCAATGATGCTCGAACATGTACTTGTTTTGAGTGCCTACTTATTTTCTATCGGTATCTATGGATTGATCACGAGCCGGAATATGGTTAGAGCCCTTATGTGTCTTGAACTTATACTGAATGCGGTTAATATGAATTTCGTAACATTTTCTGATTTTTTTGATAGTCGCCAATTAAAAGGAAATATTTTCTCAATTTTTGTTATAGCTATTGCAGCCGCTGAAGCAGCTATTGGCCCGGCTATTGTTTCATCAATTTATCGTAACAGAAAATCAACTCGTATCAATCAATCGAATTTGTTGAATAAGTAGTATTAATCATATAAATTCTAATATTCATAAATTAGAATTACCATGACCATACATTACGTAATAATACATGTTTTCAAAAATGTAAGAAATTAAAGTATCTTGGCTCTATCGCATGAGTCAATCCAGAAGTAGATTGATTAGAAAAATTATGATAAATTATTGATTCATCTGGTGTCTAAATATATGATTCATTTACAAGTTTACTAGATCGAAACTTTCTGACATTCAAAAATTTATAGATCCAAATGTCACATTCAGTAAAGATTTATGATACGTGTATAGGGTGTACTCAATGCGTGCGCGCCTGCCCAACGGATGTATTAGAAATGATACCTTGGGACGGGTGTAAAGCTAAGCAAATTGCTTCTGCTCCAAGAACAGAGGACTGTGTCGGTTGTAAGAGATGTGAATCCGCCTGTCCGACAGATTTCTTGAGTGTTCGAGTTTATTTATGGCATGAAACAACTCGAAGTATGGGTCTGGCTTATTAATACGTTCCAGAAAACCCTACTTGAATACATTTGATTTTTTTACCTTTACCGACAAAAACCCGCGCTCAAAAACTATTTATTTTGAGCACGGGTCCAAGTTTATCTTGTTTTTACCATGAATAATTTTCCTTGGTTAACGCTAGTTGTAGTTTTGCCAATATTCGCGGGTTCCTTAATTTTCTTTCTCCCTCATAGAGGAAATAAGATAATTAGGTGGTATACTATAGGTATATGCATAATAGAACTCCTTCTAACAACCTATGCATTCGGTTATCGTTTCCAATTGGATGATCCATTAATGCAACTGACAGAGGATTATAAATGGATCGATTTTTTTTATTTTTACTGGAGATTGGGAATAGATGGAATTTCTATAGGACCCATTTTACTGACAGGATTTATCACAACTTTAGCTACTTTAGCGGCTCGGCCGATTACTCGAGATTCCCGACTATTCCATTTTCTGATGTTAGCAATGTATAGCGGTCAAATAGGACCATTTTCTTCTCGAGACCTTTTACTTTTTTTCATCATGTGGGAGTTAGAATTAATTCCAGTTTATCTACTTCTATCCATGTGGGGGGGAAAGAAACGTTTGTATTCAGCTACAAAATTTATTTTGTACACTGCAGGAAGTTCCGTTTTTTTATTAATGGGAGTTTTGGGTATTGGTTTATATGGTTCCAATGAACCAACATTAAATTTTGAAACATCAGCTAATCAATCGTATCCTGTAGCACTGGAAATAATATTCTATATTGGATTTCTTATTGCTTTTGCTGTCAAATCACCGATCATACCCTTACATACATGGTTACCAGACACCCATGGAGAGGCACATTACAGTACTTGTATGCTTTTAGCCGGAATCTTATTAAAAATGGGAGCGTATGGATTGGTTCGGATCAATATGGAATTATTACCCCACGCCCATTCTATATTCTCTCCCTGGTTGATTATAGTAGGCACAATTCAAATAATCTATGCAGCTTCAACATCTCCCGGTCAGCGTAATTTAAAAAAAAGAATAGCCTACTCTTCTGTATCTCATATGGGTTTCATAATTATAGGAATTGGTTCTATAAGCGATACAGGACTCAACGGAGCCATTTTACAAATAATCTCTCACGGATTTATTGGCGCTGCGCTTTTTTTCTTGGCCGGAACGAGTTATGATAGAATACGTCTTGTTTATCTCGACGAAATGGGCGGAATGGCTATCGCAATTCCAAAAATATTCACGACTTTCAGTATCTTATCAATGGCTTCTCTTGCATTACCGGGCATGAGCGGTTTTGTTGCCGAATTGTTAGTTTTTTTTGGAATACTTACTAGTCAAAAATATCTTTTAATGACAAAAATATTAATTACTTTTGTAATGGCAATTGGAATGATATTAACTCCTATTTATTCATTATCTATGTTACGCCAGATGTTCTATGGATACAAGCTTTTTAATGCCCCAAACTCTTATTTTTTTGATTCTGGACCGCGAGAATTATTTGTTTCGATCTCTATCCTTTTACCTGTAATAGGTATTGGTGTTTATCCCGATTTCGTTTTATCATTATCAGTTGACAAGGTCGAAGCTATTATATCCAATTATTTTTTTCGATAGTTTTTGTGAGTAAACCAAAAAATGAAACTGAAATCCCATGATTTTAAAAATGGTTGATTGTACAATAAAAAAATGAGTCTTTTATATTCTTTTAAGTAAAAAAAATAAATTGGAATTCTATTATAACTAGATATCTTTTGAATTTGTGAGAACCATTTGAATCACGTAATGGAAATGATTCAAATGGTTCTTGATTGTTTACATGAAGTTTTCGTATATATACCTGTATGCCGTCCTATGTTTATATTCGTCAAGTCTTTTATTCAATTAGATGTTAATGTAAATGAACCATAACTATGCAACCCTATTCCTAATAGATTAACCCCAAAATAGCATATCCAAATTATAAGAAAGCCCATTGAGGCCACAATTGCAGAATTTACACTTTCAAAATTTTTATTTGTTCGAATATGTAAATAAATAGCGAATATGGTCCAAGTAATAAATGCCCAAGTCTCCTTTGGATCCCAATTCCAATATGATCCCCATGCTTCATTAGCCCATACTGCTCCCGAAAGAATACCTACGGTTAAAAGGATAAACCCTAGACTAATAATACGATAACTCCAACGATCCAATTGTTGAATCAATTGATACCTGTAATAATTTTGAGACGAAATAAAAGAAGTGTTTCGTAAGACATTGTTTCTTTCGTTCACGTATTGAATCTCACTAAAGTAAACTGACTCATTTTCTAAATTATTGCTTTTACTAAAAATCCTTATGAATTTTCGAAATGTAATGACTAGAAGAGCTAGTGATAATAATGATCCACACAAAAGAGCTGCATAGCTCAATACCATCATACTTACGTGCATCATTAACCAATGGGATTGGAGAGCGGGTACTAATATCGCGGATTGATGCATTTCAGTTAAAAGACCCGAAGTAGCAAAACCTTGAGTAAAAATAGCACTTGGCGCGGTTATTGCGCTTAAATGGTTTTTATGTTTTTTAAAATACGGAATAATATGAATAATGGAAAAACTCCACGAAAGAAAAATTAATGATTCATATAAATCACTTAATGGTAAATGCCTCAAATACATCCAACGAGTAACTAATAATCCTGTTATGCAGAAAAAAGTAGCTATCATCCCCTTTTCTGACGAATCATCTAGTCCTACGATTTCATCGACTAATAAAATTATCAAATGAATTGTAATTACAATTGAAACGATCGAAAAGGATATATGAGTTAATATATGCTCTAAAGTTGAAAATATCATAAAAATTATTAAATTAATAAGGGCGTCCCTCAATTATAGGAATTGAAATCTGGAATTGGAATTGAATTCATTATAGGACTTACTCTTTTAGAAGATGCCATGCCGCCACTCGGACTCGAACCGAGATGCTCTAGCACTGCTTCCTAAGAGCAGCGTGTCTACCGATTTCACCATAGCGGCTTATTCGAAATCATAATAACCTATTTTTATTCAATCGTCGAGCTTGAAGGAGTTAATTCAATCCAATATTTTTTTTTAGGAAACCATTCAAATTGATGAATAAAAACTTGTTTAAAAATTAGGGATTAAAACGTTTTCGTTAACGTTAATAATATTGATTTTTCTTATTATTATCTTTTTATTTAGTTATTTAATTTAGTATTTTTTTATTTAGTTATTTAGTATTTTAGGATGTCAATTTTATTTAACTGAACTAACAATGTATTTTTTCGTAGACTATTACTTTATGCTCTCCTAAAACTAAAATGTAACAGTTGTAACTATATAATTTTTACTTCAATCCCTGGATATAAGTAAAAAAAATGTTCTGCCTCGTTTGCATTTTTTAATGATTAATTTCTTTTATCATTTATTTTATTAATCTAAAATAAAAAATGCATTTTATCGATTAATAAAAAAATAGAATTTTTATATAACACAATTTCAGCGATACACTCAAAAGATTTATGTAAATATTTGCATAGTTAGGTTGCGTTAGGATTTTTTGTTGTGTAGAGAATTTGCGTTAAGATTTAGCAAACCCATTAAGTTAGGTATTTGGGATGGTCGTATCAATCATATAAAAAAATTTCGTATAGAAATTGTACCGTACTTCAAAATATTTTATAAATTTTTTAATTAATATATATATATTATATCTTGATCGATCTTCCAATCGAAACATAGGATCTAAAATAGATCACTCAAAATTGGCGCATTCGTCATATAACTACCTAAAAATGGAAACGGGGCTTTTATTAATATTAATTTAATTGGGTTTAAGGAATTTATATAGTGATAATAATTTCTAAAACCCAAAATAATGGTTTAAAAGATTATAAAAAACATTTTAAACTTAATCAATTAGTTTCAACGACCTCTTCTTTATAATATAAAATAAAAAATATAACTAAAAAAAATTCTTTTTATTATTGAGTAAGGGCGATGGGGAAAGTGATAATCCCCATCCGGAAAATGATAAAACATACTAAAATGAAAGGCGAAACCTTGCGCTTGCGTTTACCCTTTTTTCAAACAAAAAAGTACCATTCATTTTTAGAATTCAGTAGACAACAGAATTCTTATCTATATCAGAAACGAAAGAAAAATTTGGCTTCAAATTAAAGTAAAACAAATTCAATTTTATATTCGTTTTAAATTAAAACATTATGAGACTAATTCTTTTTTATTTATTTTATTTTTAATGTATATTGTTTATATTGTAATTTATCTTATATATTAATATTTATTCTTTTACTATACTATTATGATGTTAATCTTTTACTATACTATTATGATGTTAATATTAATTATAATTGATAAATATTATTTATCATTTTTATAACTTATAAATCTTATAAATAAACTATAAACAAAATTATATTACTTTATTAGTTATTAGAACGATTCAGATTATTTATTTGTTACACAAAAAAAACTTTTAGAACTCCCGGTAGAAAGAGATTTCGCTAACGAAAAAGCTTTCAATGCTGCCCTATATCCCTTCCTTTTCCAAATATTTTTACGAATACGTTTTTTTGAAATAGAGGTGCGCTTTTTTGGAACTGCCATTAAAAAGTTATAATAGGTTTTTCGGTTGGATGTGAAAGACATCTATTGTTCAAAATCAATTGTTCTTTACTATTCTCTATCTATTTTTTCTCTAAATTAGACTCCAAAAAAAAAGGGGGGGTTAAAAATCACATAAAATATTAATAAGAACGATAAGGTACACTATGCCAAATAGATTGAAGTTGATAAAATAAAAAAAAAAATAATAATAAAAAAAAAAAAAAAGAAAGATTGTCCGTTTCGTTTTCTTTCTATTTTCGTCGTGTTACATTTATACATGTAATAAAAAAATCTAAAAGTTTAATAACCCAACCCTTCTCCCGCTTAATTAAAAAAAAAACTTTAATAATTTTTTCTATTATATTAATTAATTTAATATTAATTTAATTGTTCAAGCTCGAAGAAAGAGTCCACAAAATTTTAATTATCAAATGAGACTAGTAGTTAATCTGTTAAAGGATACAAAATACATAATTTAAAGGCATTTTATTTGCCCCCTTTTTTTTTCCGTAAAATTAAAGTGTTGGATATCATAGCATTTCCTACAAATAGCTTTTATTGTAATGGAAGACAAACAATGAGTTACAAAACAAATTGGTTAATGATTCTAAATAACCGAATTACAATAAATAGTTTTAGTTATGGGCTTTATGATTCATATCAAATACTGTTTTTGGTATAATTATTTATCCTTGTTCTATAGATATAAAAAAATTATTGTAATACGTAATAATTAAAATGAAAATTCTAATTTTCATTTTTTATCTTCATAAAATTTTATTTAAAAATTTGAATTTAATATTAACAATTCAGTATTAATAAAATTAAATACGTATTTATTTTTCACTAGTGACTTATTTATATCATTTGACCAATTATAACCTCTTGATTTTAAATATTTGAAGTAGTTTGGAAAGATTCAGAATAATTAAGGCTAGAAAATTCTATTTAAGTTTTATTTTATATATCTTAATTTTTTTTTATTAACCGACCCCTTTCAAAAGAAAAGAAATAAGAACCGGTGACTCAGAAACAATTAATTAAGATAATTTTTTTTTTTATTTTTTTATGGAATATACATATCAATATTCATGGATTATACCTTTCATTCCACTTCCAGTTCCTATCTTAATTGGAACAGGACTTCTACTTTTTCCAACGGCAACAAAAAATCTTCGCCGTATGTGGGCTTTTCCTAGTGTTTTATTATTAAGTATAGTTATGGTTTTTTCAGCCCTTTTTTCTATTCAGCAAATAAATAATAATTCTGTCTATCAATATGTATGGTCTTGGACCATCAATAATGATTTTTCTTTAGAATTTGGCTGCTTGGTTGATCCACTTACTTCTATTATGTCGATATTAATCACTACTGTTGGAATTATGGTTCTTATTTATAGTGACAATTATATGTCTCATGATCAGGGATATTTGAGATTTTTTGCTTATATGAGTTTTTCCAATACTTCAATGTTGGGATTAGTTACTAGTTCTAATTTGATACAAATTTATATTTTTTGGGAATTAGTTGGAGTGTGTTCTTATCTATTAATAGGTTTTTGGTTCACACGACCCAGTGCCGCGAATGCTTGTCAAAAAGCGTTTGTAACTAATCGTGTCGGGGATTTTGGTTTATTATTAGGAATTTTGGGTTTTTATTGGATAACAGGTAGTTTCGAATTTCGGGATTTGTTTGAAATATTCAATAACTTGGTTTCTAATAATGAAGTTAATTTTTTATTTGTTACTTTATGCGCCTCCCTATTATTTGCCGGCGCTGTTGCTAAATCCGCCCAATTTCCACTTCATGTATGGTTACCTGATGCCATGGAAGGGCCTACCCCCATTTCGGCTCTTATACATGCCGCTACTATGGTAGCAGCAGGAATTTTTCTTGTAGCTCGGCTTCTTCCTCTTTTCATAGTTATACCTTACATTCTAAATCTAATAGCTTTGATAGGTATAATAACATTATTTTTAGGAGCCACTTTAGCTCTTGCTCAAAAAGATATTAAGAAAAGCTTAGCTTATTCTACAATGTCTCAATTGGGTTATATGATGTTAGCTCTAGGTATGGGGTCTTATCGAGCTGCTTTATTTCATTTGATTACTCATGCTTATTCGAAGGCATTGTTGTTCTTAGGATCTGGATCAATTATTCATGCGATGGAAGCTATTGTTGGATATTCTCCAGATAAAAGTCAGAATATGGTTCTTATGGGCGGTTTAAGAAAACATGTACCAATTACAAAAACTGCTTTTTTATTGGGTACACTTTCTCTTTCTGGTATTCCACCCCTTGCTTGTTTTTGGTCCAAAGATGAAATTCTTAATGATAGTTGGTTGTATTCACCTATTTTTGCAATAATAGCTTGGTCCACAGCAGGATTAACTGCATTTTATATGTTTCGGATCTATTTACTTGCTTTTGAAGGACATTTAAACGTTTATTTTCAAACTTACAGTGGCAAAAAAAGCAGTTCGTTCTATTCAATGTCTCTATGGGGTAAAGATAAAGAAGGACCCGAAATTATTAAAAAAAATTTGCGTTTATTATATTTATTAACGACGAAAAACAATGAAAAAACTTATTTTTTAAACACATATCGAATTAATAGTAATGAAAATAGTAACGAAAATGTAAGAAGCACGGTGCAGCCTTTTATTAGTATTACTCGTTTTGGCACTAAAAACACTTTCTCATATCCCCATGAGTCAGACAATACTATG